TTGCGTTGAATATATTCTACTAATCACAAAGATATTGGGACGTTGTACATTGTTTTAGGGGTTTGATCTGGGTTGGTAGGAACAGGTTTAAGGATGTTAATTCGAGCTGAGTTAGGACAGCCTGGTTCATTATTAGGTGATGATCAGTTGTATAATGTTATTGTGACTGCACATGCTTTTGTTATAATTTTTTTTCTGGTAATGCCAATGATAATTGGAGGTTTTGGTAACTGATTAGTTCCTTTAATGCTTGGGGCTCCTGATATGGCTTTTCCTCGTTTGAATAATATGAGTTTTTGGTTGTTACCTCCATCTTTATTTTTACTTCTTGCTTCTTCTGCTGTTGAAAGAGGGGTGGGAACTGGATGAACAGTATACCCTCCTCTTTCTAGGAATGTAGCTCATTCTGGGCCTTCGGTTGATTTAGCTATTTTTTCTCTTCATTTGGCTGGTGTTTCTTCTATTCTTGGGGCTGTAAATTTTATTACTACTGTTGTTAATATTCGATGGCAAGGGCTTCAGTTTGAGCGTTTACCTTTGTTTGTTTGGTCTGTAAAGATCACTGCTATCTTACTTCTTCTTTCTCTTCCTGTGTTGGCTGGAGCTATTACTATGCTTTTAACTGATCGTAATTTTAATACTTGTTTTTTTGATCCTGGAGGAGGTGGGGATCCTATTTTATATCAGCATTTGTTTTGGTTTTTTGGGCATCCTGAAGTTTATATTTTGATTTTACCTGGATTTGGTATAATTTCTCATGTGGTAGTGTATCATTCTTCTAAAAAACAGACTTTTGGTAGTTTAGGAATGATTTATGCGATGTTAGCGATTGGGGTTTTAGGGTTTATTGTGTGGGCTCATCATATATTCACTGTTGGGATGGATGTAGATACTCGTGCTTATTTCACGGCTGCTACTATAGTTATTGCTGTGCCTACTGGTATTAAGATTTTTAGGTGACTTGCTACTATTCAAGGGTCAAAAGTTAAATTTGAAGCTTCTATACTTTGAGCTCTTGGTTTTATTTTTTTATTTACTGTTGGTGGTTTAACTGGAATTGTTTTATCAAATTCTTCTTTAGATATTGTGTTACATGATACTTATTATGTAGTGGCTCACTTTCATTACGTTTTATCAATAGGAGCTGTTTTTGCTTTGTTTGCTGCTTTTAATTATTGATTTCCTTTGTTGACTGGATTGACTTTACATTCTCGATGGACTAAAAGTCATTTTTATGTAATGTTTGTTGGGGTTAATTTAACATTTTTTCCTCAGCATTTTTTAGGTTTAGGTGGTATACCTCGTCGGTATTCTGATTATCCTGATTGTTATGTGGGTTGAAATGTTATTTCTTCTTTAGGATCGATTATTTCTTTTGTGGCTGTTTTGTATTTTATGTTTATTGTGTGGGAAGCTTTGGTAACTCAACGTGGTTTAATTTATAGGTTTCATTTTAGGACTTCTTTAGAATGAGGTGATGTAGCCCCTTTAGGGTTTCATAGGTTGGAAGAGGCTGGGTACCTTGGTGTTTCTTTTGTTGGAATTAAAAGTTAGGTTTTTTATGTTTTATTTATAAAAAGGAAATGGCTCGTTATAGACAGTTAGGATTTATAGATGCAAGTTCTCCTTTAATGGAGCAATTGATTTTTTTCCATGATCATGCTATAATGATCTTGGTTCTTATTACTTTTTTGGTAGCTTATTTTTTAGTATATTTAATGATTAATAATTTAATTGACCGTTATGATTTAGATGGTCAAGTTATTGAGACTGTTTGAACTATTTTACCTGCTGTAATTTTAGTGTTTCTTGCTCTTCCTTCTCTTCGTTTGTTGTATTTATTAGATGAGTTAGGAAATTGTTTTTTAACTATTAAGTGTGTGGGGCATCAATGATATTGAAGTTATGAGTATTCTGACTTTCTTGGAATTGAGTTTGATTCTTATATAATACCTGTTGATGAATTGGAAGTAGGGGAGTATCGGCTTCTTGAGGTAGATAACCGGGTTGTTGTTCCTGTGGGACTGGATGTTCGTGTTCTTGTTAGTTCTGAGGATGTTATTCATTCTTGGACTGTACCTTCTTTGGGGGTTAAAGCTGACGCTGTTCCTGGTCGTCTTAATCAGATTAGTTTTTATATAATGTATTCTGGGGTGTATTATGGTCAGTGTTCTGAGATTTGTGGGGCTAATCATTCTTTTATACCTATTTGTCTTGAGGGTGTTGATTTGAGTAGGTTTATGTCTTGGATTAAATAAATTAAAGAAGTTTAATGGTTGAAATGGATTTTATTATAAAAAAATTAGTTAATGTTATAATATGGGTTTGTCGTACCTAAGTTACTGAGTTTTAATCAGTATTTTTTGGTAGAATTATCATTTTTTTGTTTAACGTATAGAAATGTTAGATTAATAACTACATGGTTGTAGTGTACATATGCCTCAGTTAGGTCCTGTTAATTGATTGTTTGTTTATTTTTTCTTTTGGTTTGTGGTAATTCTGTTTTCTGTTGTTTTTTGGTGAATAAAAGGGAATTATTTTTATTTAAATTTGTCTGGAAAAGAAGGGGAATCTTTTAATCGTAATAAAGTTCCTGGGAAAAGTGTAATGATTTGAAAGTGATAATAGTTTTTGGGTTGGGAAGGATTTAGGTTTAAGTGAAAGAATGTTAGTTGATATTTTCTCTACGTTTGATGATAATAATTTTGTGTTTATGTCTTATTATTTAGTTATATGAGTATTTTCTTTGGCTTGTGTTTTTCTTTTTTTTTGTAGTAACAAGTGAGTTGGATATAGATCTTTTAATGAGTTAATTAATTTGTTTAAGCAGATTAGTTTTTCTCAGAGTACTCGTTCTTTTGGTAGGAAAATAGGGGGGTTTTCTTTGGTTTTAAGAAGATTTTTTGTAATGTTAATTAATATGAATTTGGCTGGGTTGATGCCTTATGTTTTTAGGGTGACTGCTCATTTAAGCTTGAGATTAAGATTTGGTATCTGTTTTTGGTTATCTCTTATTATTTCTGGATTTGCTTATAAGCCTTTGGTGGCGGCTTCTGGTCTTCTTCCGGTAGGGGCTCCTTCTTTTCTTAATCCGTTTTTGGTTTTGGTTGAAAGTGTTAGGATTTGTTTTCGTCCTTTAACTATTTCTGTTCGACTTGTGGCTAATATTAGTGCAGGGCATATTATTTTAGGGTTGATTGGGATATATATGTCTCAGGGAATTTTTTGTTATTCTTTTTTAGCCTTAGGTATTATCATTTTTGTTGAAATCGGTTATTTTGTTTTTGAGTTTGGTGTTAGTGTAATTCAAGGTTATATTTTTTTTTTATTAATTACGTTATATTCGGATGAACATCCTCATTAGAAATTTTTTTGGGTATTAAGTTTTGTTGTAGTAAAAGCTAAAGTAGGAAGCGCTGGTCTTGTAAACCAGATATTGAGATGAATTTCTCTTACTTCTTTGTTTTATGTATGTAATGTTGTTTTATTTTTATAAAGTAGTTTTTGTATTTATAATATATGAATGTGGTTATAATAAAAATAGTTGTTATTGTAATTAAGATGATAGATTGGTGATTAGGGGTTGAAATGGAATATAATTTGTAGTTTAGGGATATTAGGTTTTTTAGTGAGGAATTTAGTGTTTTTGTAGTTAGAGATTCTAATCATCCTTGGTCTATGACTTTTATTGGTTTTTTGAAGTTTTTGATAAGAGGTGTTAAGGTTCCTTGAGTGGAAATGTCAGGTAAGAATCATATTAAGGTCAAGAAAAATTTTATAGTTTGCTTAGATTTAATTGGTGTTTTTTGATTAAATAATTGTGTACCTAAATAAATCCCTAGAACAATAACTGTTGGGGTGAGTAATTTTTGGTTTAGGGAAATAAAAATGGTTGTGTTAAAAGTAAGTATGGTTTTTTGTATAATAAATCCTCCTAGTACTGCAAATAAAGATAGTATTGTTATTGGAATTAATGTATTTATTTCTTCTGTTGTATTTTGGTGAGTGGGGGTGCCTTTTATATGATCTCATAAAGTTATGGCTGATAATCGGAAGGAATAAGCTGAGGTTAGTCCTGTGGCGAAAAATATAATAAGAATTATAATTAAATTTGTGTTGGAAAATAAAAATCTTTCTAAGATTAGGTCTTTAGAATAAAAACCTCTTATAAAGGGAGTACCGCATAAAGATAAGTTTGCAATATTTAGATGAGTTGTGGTGATGGGTAATTGTGATCAGATTTTTCCTATTTTACGAATGTCTTGAGAGTCTTTGTTACAATGAATGATTTTTCCTGCGCAGAGGAATAATAAGGCTTTAAATATTGCGTGAGTGTAAAGGTGAAACAAAGCTAAAAAAGGTAAAGATAAAGCTAATCTTCTTATTATAACTCCTAGTTGACTTAAAGTAGATAAAGCGATGATTTTTTTTAAATCTGTTTCTGCGTTTGCGGAAATTCCTGCTATTAAGGTTGTTATGGTGGCAATAAACAAGAGAGAAGGGATAAGTATAGATGTTTTGCTTATGAAATAAAAGAATCGGATTAAAATAAAAACTCCTGCTGTTACTAGTGTTGAAGAGTGAACTAAAGCTGATACTGGTGTTGGTGCTGCTATTGCTGCTGGGAGCCATGCTGAAAATGGGATCTGTGCTCTTTTAGTTATTGCTGCTAGGATTAGACATAAAGCTACTGGGAATGTTATATAAGATTGTCATATTGATATAATGTTTCAGTGTCCTTGGGTAGAAACAAGGGAGATTGCAATAAGGATTATTATGTCTCCTACTCGATTTGATAAGGCTGTGATTATACCTGCTGCTAAGGATTTGTGGTTTTGATAATAAATTACTAGAGCGAAAGAGACAACCCCAAGTCCATCTCATCCTAACAATAGCGTAATTAAATTTGGAATAAAAATTAATAGGTTTATTGATGTGACAAATAATATAATCATTATAATAAATCGATTTTTTAGTGGATCCGCTCTTATATAGTAAATAGAAAATCATACTACTGATGAAGAAATAAATAAAACGATTGTTCTAAATCTTGTTCCTACTGGGTCTAAAATTAATTGAAAAGTCAGTATAGTGGTTCTAACTGATATAAGTTGTCAGTCTAACATAAATGATTTGTTTAAGTAGATTAAGTATATTGAAATTAGGGCTATTAAAAATGTAGATGAAATAAGCGTGAGAAGCCTTATGTTTAAGGATTTGTTTGGTTTTATCATTATCAAGTAATGAATTAATTTTACATTTTTTTTAGGCCCACATCCTAATGTTTTATTTAAACTAACCTGATGTAAGATAAATATTTTGTAGAATTAGTTTATTGGGAAGAGTTATTTAGCTCTTTCTTAAGAAATCAAAGTTCTTTGTGCTCTTACACTGCCCTATAATTTTAAATTGTAGTAGAATGATCGGTTTATTATATAATGATTTTTGTTATGTTTAATGTAAGAAGTAAAAGTGGGGTAAGGTGAAAAATTAATAGCTTGTGGTTTATTTTTGTTGGTGTTGAGAATGGGTTGATTGTTTTATTTAATATACCGTGTTGGGTTGTTGTGTAAACCAGTAGGTTATATGCTGCTCTTAGTATTCCTATAATTACAATGATTGGAATTAATGAGAAAGAGAAAAAGATAATTGATGGAATGGCTAGAATTTCACTTATTAAGGAGATTGATGGTGGGGTGGGAATGTTTGCAGTACAGAATAAGAATCACCAAATAGAAAGGGCTGGTGATATTATTAATATACCTTTTGGAATTAGAATTCTTCGCGATTGAGTTCTTTCGTAGGCAAGATTAGAGAGGCAAAATATTCTGGATGATACTAGACCATGTCTAATTATTATTATAAAAGCGGCAGATCATCCTCATATAGAATTTGTTAGGGTTCTTGCTAATACAAATCTTATATGGGCTACTGAGGAATATGCAATTAAGGCTTTTAAATCTGTTTGTCGTATGCAAATTATTCTTGTAAGTATTCCTCCCCAGAGTGCTATTGGTATTAAAAATGAGAATAAAATGTTTGATGAAAAATGGTAAAATAATATTACTTGAATTAATCCGAATCCTCCTAGTTTAAGTAGAATTCCTGCTAAAATTATTGATCCTGCTACTGGTGCTTCTACATGTGCTTTAGGAAGTCATAAGTGTACTGAGTAAACGGGAAGTTTTACTATAAAGGCTAAGATTGAGAAAAGTAAAATTAAGAGGTATGTTCAGTTTAAATGAGCTGTTGTTTGGGTTGCAATTAGAATGTGTTTATTAAAAGAAATGGTGTTTGTTAAAAGAATGACTAAGAATGGTAGGGAAGCAGTTACTGTATATAAAATTATATATATTCCTGCTTGAAGTCGTTCTGGTTGGTAGCCTCATCCTAAAATTAAAATTAGTGTAGGAATTAATGATATTTCAAAAAAGATATAGAATCAAAATATTCTTGTTGCGGAAAATGTTAGAGTTAAAATTAGATTTAATGAAATTAATAATAATCTAAATATTTTTGGTGACTTATTTTTTAGTAAAACTCTTTTGTGTCTCGCAATTATTATAAGAAAAGAGATTCATCATGTTAGCGAGATAAGAGCTGTAGATATCGGGAATGTTGAAAAAAACAGAGACTGGGTTGTAATTAGACTAATTTGGAATGTGTTTATGGGTAATGACAAAAAAGCACCCAAAGCTAGTATTCATTTTTGTAATGTTCAGTTTAGTTTGTTTGACTTATTTGGGATGAAAAATATAGCGACATTAAGGAGAAGTAGAGTTTTTAAAATTTATTTATAGATAAAGATGAAACGTAATCATTTCCATTTGCTCGGATGATAGAGACTAAAATGGCCAAGCCTAGCCTTGCTTCACATACTGATAAAGTTAAAAATAAAATAAGAGGTGTCGAGTTTATTCTAGTTAATAAAAATTTATATGTAATTATAATAAAAATACTTAATGCTATTTTTTCAAACAATAAAAGTATTATAATAATATGGTTTATTTGAAGTATAATTGAAAGTAAAACTGTAAAAATTAGTATAATTGAAATAATTATTATGAAGTTGTAAGTAATTCTCATTTCTTTAAAAATATTACTAAGAGAGTCGAACTCTTGAAAGTTGATTTCAAGGCAACTTTGTTTCCCAAACTAGTAATAGTTTTGGATTAAAGATTTAATAATCAGTCTCATGATTTTATTACTATTGGAGATAATAAAAAATAGGAAAAGTAAAGAACGGTGAATTCTTGACCAATTAATTCGTAAGGGGGTTCTACTGGTCGTCTTCCGATTCAAGTGAGAATAATTACAATAGACACTAGAATTCAAAGTATTATTTGATTAATAGGATAAAAGGTCATAGATCGAAATTTACCTGTGTGGGTCATAGGACATAAAAATAAAATAAGGATTGAAAAAAGAAGGCCTATTACTCCTCCTAGTTTGTTTGGAATGGATCGGAGAATTGCATAGGCGAATAAAAAATATCATTCTGGTTGAATGTGTACAGGAGTAACTAAAGGATTTGCTGGATTAAAGTTTTCTGGGTCTCCTAGTAAATTAGGTGAAAATAAGACAATTGTTATCAAGGACAGTAGTATAAGCATTGCTCCGAAAATGTCTTTAAAAGTGTAGTAGGAATGGAATGGGATTTTGTCTGTATTTGTAGAAAGTCCTAATGGATTATTTGATCCTGTTTCGTGTAAGAAAATTAAGTGAATTAATGTTAGTGCTGCTATAATAAAAGGGAGAAGGAAGTGGAGTGCGAAAAATCGGGTTAAGGTTGCTGCATCTACAGCAAAGCCTCCTCATACTCAGTTTACTAAAGATGTACCAATATATGGGATTGCTGATAGAAGATTTGTAATAACTGTTGCTCCTCAAAATGATATTTGACCTCAAGGTAGAACATAGCCTAGAAATGCTGTTCCTATTGTAGTTAATAAGAGAATTACTCCTACGTTTCAGGTGTGAATATAAAGGTAAGAGCCGTAATAAAGACCTCGTCCGATGTGAAGATAAATGCAAATAAAAAACCAAGAAGCTCCGTTTGCATGGATGGCTCGAAGTAGTCAACCATAATTAACGTCTCGTGTGATGTGAGCTACAGATGAGAATGCTGTATCAATGTTTGAGGTATAGTGTATAGATAAAAATAAGCCTGTTAAAATTTGTATTACTAAACATAAACCTAAAAGAGAGCCAAAGTTTCATCATGCTGATAAGTTTATTGCTGCGGGTAAATCAATAAAGGAGTTGTTTATTCCTTTAATAATTGGGTGTGTTTTTCGTAAGGGAGAAAAATTGTGCATACTAATGTAAAATGTAGTTTATTTTTGTTTAGTTTATCTGAAATGGACGTAATGGGCCTCCTTGGTAATAACATACTTTTACTACTCTTAAAAGGTTTGTGAATAAAATTAAACCTAAAAATACAATAATGAAAAAAGAGTGGGATGAAATTAGGTATGATGGGGTAGCGGTAAGTTGTCATTTTTGTGAGAGTATATGTGAAAATGTTTCTGTGGTTGATGTGTCTGGTGTGATAATGATGGAAGTAATATATAAAAAAGTAAAAAGTAATACAATTATTATAATTATTGTTTTTATTCTTGAGAATAAGTGATTGGGAATAATAGATGCTACGTAAGCGAATATTACTAGTAACCCTCCTACGTAAATTAAAAATAACATATAGCTATATCATGTGGATGTAAAAGAGGCTATAAAAACTGAGGTTAGTGAAACTATTAGTATTAAATTTAAGCCCAGTCTTATTGGTTGTATTATTATAGGGGTTATTAAAATTATTGATATCAACATGGATGTAATAAATATTAAAGTGATTCAAAAGATAAGAGGTTTATTCTTAATTTCTAACTTCCAATGTTAGTGTTTTTCTTAAACTATTTTTTGATAAAAATATATTTATTTGAATAATTAAAATTAATATTAAAAAAGTAAGTGTGAATGGAAGAAATCCTTTTCATGTTAAATATATTAGGCGGTCATATCGGAACCGTGGGTAAGTTGCTCGGAATCAGATGAATGAAAAGCAAAAGAAAATAATTTTTATTGATAGAATTAAAGAGGAGTTGATAATAAATATATAGGTTCCTCCGAAAAAAATTACTGCTGTAACTATACTTATTAAGATGATATTTGCATATTCTGCTAAAAAGATTATAGCGAATCCTGCTGCTCCGTATTCGATATTAAATCCTGAAACTAGTTCTGATTCTCCTTCTGCAAAATCGAATGGGGCTCGGTTAGTTTCTGCTACACAAGAGGCTAATCAGATTAGCCTTACTGGTATTATTATAAAAAAAAATCATATGTTTTTCATATTATCTGCAATTTCTAGGAATGAAAAGGATAAAGCGCAAAATAAAGAAGTTAAAAGAATAAGAGTTATTCTAACTTCGTAAGAGATGGTTTGGGATACTGCTCGTAGGGCTCCAATTAATGCATATTTTGAATTAGAGGATCATCCGGCTAGTAATGTGGCATAAACGTTTAGTGCTGATAGAGAAATAAAAAGAAGGCTGCTTCAAGATAAGATAAGTAATGCTCTGTTTATCGGTAAAGTTTGTCAGAGTATTAAGGCTACAATTAAGCTAATGATTGGAGCTATAAAGTATGGAATTTGATTTGCTATTGATGGTTTTGTAATTTGTTTGGAGAATAATTTAATGGCATCTGCTGCTGGTTGGGGGATCCCTGAAATTGAGACTTTATTAGGGCCTTTTCGTGTCTGTATGTAACTAAGGGTTTTTCGTTCAAATAATGTAAAAAAGGCAACTGTAATAAGGACACAGATTAAGTTGATGATTATTAGTGGAAAATATATTATCATAACTAAAAGAAAAAATTAAATTTTCATTTTTAGAGCTTAAATCTAATGCACTTTTCTGCCATTTTAGTTTTTATTAAAGTTAAATAGAGGCTTAAATTACTCTTTTTTTTGAACCTAAATCAATTGCACTATTCTGCCAATTTAACTTTGATTGTTTTTACAAAATTTTTTTCTAAAAAGGGTCCTTTCGTACTACTTTTTAGGTTTTTATAGATATAAACCAACCTGGCTTGCGCCGGTTTGAACTCAGATCATGTAAGGTTTTAATGGTTGAACAAACCAACTTTTAAAGACTGCTGCGTCTTTGAGGTACCTTAATCCAACATCGAGGTCGCAAACTTTCTTTTTAATAAGAGCTCACAAAGAAAATTACGCTGTTATCCCTACGGTAGCTTTTTTTATCGGATTATTTCCGGATCATAACTTGTGAGTATATTTGTTTTAGGAAGCTTTGTTTGTTCCTTAGTCGCCCCAACTAAAGGTATAATTTCTTTTTTATTTTTTTGTAGTAGATTTTAACCTAAAGCTCGATAGGGTCTTATTGTCTTGTAAGATTATCTAGGCCTTTTCACCTAGTAGGTAGTTTCAATAGATTAAAAAAGAGACAGTGTTATTCTCATTAAACCATTCATACTAGCCACCAATTAAGAGGCAAGTGATTATGCTACCTTTGCACGGTCAGGGTACCGCGGCTATTTAATTATAATAATCATTGAGCAGGCTTGACTCCTTATTTTTTACAGGGAGCCATGTTTTTGGTAAACAGGTGGAATAAGTGTTTGCCGAGTTCCTTTTTTTTATTTAATCTTTTTATTTTGTTTTTTTCATCTGTTTAATGTTTAAAATGATAAATTCTTTAATAAATTACTCGTTTAAAAATTCTCTTTAATTGATTAGTTTATAAATTCAATATGCTTCAAATAGTTTATAAGAAAGAACTATTAATTATTTTATAATTTATTTGGTTGATCTATAACGATTTCTTTAAGTGGTTGATTTAAAACCTACTTTATAAGTAAAATAATTTGTTTTCATAATAATAAAGTCAAGCTTATCCTTGAGTTTATGACTAATAATTTTTTTGTTTTTACATTTCTATTTTAGAAAAAAATTATTGTAATACTTATATATATTTTTTGAAGAACCAGCTATCTTAAAATGCGGTTGGAATATCACCTCTATTTTTACATCTTAAAATTATGTTGCTACATAAACTTTTAGGTATAAAAATAGATCATTTTTATTTCGGGAAAAGTTATTTTTTTGAGTTTTTATTTAACCATGATGCTAAAGGTATGGAAGTTAAAACCTACTTTTTTATTTTTATTTAATTTCACTCGCGTTACTTTAAATGTTTAATTTTTCTTTTCTATTCTGTTTTACTAAGAATTTAGAGATTTTATTATTAAGTTTTTTAGAAGACAGATAAGTGGTTTATTAATTTATAAAATTAAAGTATTCTTAAATAGAAATTATATCAGTGTAAATGATATGTAATTGGTTATACTATACTTTATTTGTTAGAGGCAGCTTCCGCTACATCTACTGTGTTACGACTTATCTCGTTTTTCAATGAGAGCGACGGGCGATATGTGCACACTTTGTTTCCTTATTCATTGGTATTTGTTTTTACAAATTACTTTTAAGTCCTATTTCTTTCTTTACTTTCTTTTAAGATTCCATTAGAAGTTGTTAATTGTAACCCATCTCTTCTTTATTTATTGGCTGCACCTTGATCTGACTTGTTAGAAAGAATTATTTTATCTTTATTGTTAACTTTTTTTCTTTTTAAGGTTAACTTATGACGACGGTATACAAGCTGAATTGTTCTAAAATAAATAAGATTGTCGTGGATTATCGAATTAAAGGACAGGTTCCCTTAAGTGGGTTAAAGTACCGCCAAGTCCTTTGGGTTTTAAACATGTGTTCGTAGTACCCAAGCAAAATGTATTAATATTTATTTCTTTTGATAATAGGGTATCTAATCCTAGTTTCTGTAAAAGATGTTACGGCTTCAATTAAAAAGAATATTACGGGCTTTTTTATTAAAAAATTATACTTTGTTAATTTGGTTTGTTATTCTTTAATAAAAGTTTATTTAACCGTCTTTTTTGCTGTTGTTAGTTGATTTGGGTTAATGGTATAGCCGCGGCTGCTGGCACCATAATTTACCAACCCTCTAATCAGTAACTAAACCTAAGTTTCCTTTGTTTTTAATCTTTGATACTGATGTAAGTGGAAAAATCAAAGTATTTTTTTTGTAAAAATAATACTTAAAACAAGTAAGGACGTTTTTAACGTTTATAAATGAAGTAATCTCACTAATTCTTTACGGTGTCATGTATTTTTTTATGAAATAACCAACTTTAAAGCCAGAACCAAACTTTGTTTTTAAGAAGAGGATAAATTTCCTGTGGTTAGATCTACAGTCTAATGCGTGTAACTCTGCCACTTCTCATGAGTGTTAGTTATTTAACTAAAGACGCTTGAGTTGCGTGTGGACGGGGTATGAGCCCGTTAGTTTTATTAACTTACTTTAGCAAAAGAGATAAATATTTATCGTTCTTAGATCTTCAGTCTATTGCTTATTAACTCAGCCATCTTTTATTTCAAGATTTAAGCTTTGTTAGCTTGTTAAAGGCTTTGAAGGCCTTTGGTTTGTTGTAACCTAAAATCTTTAGCAGGTTAATATGGAGTAAAACCATTTTTTTAAGTTTGCACCTTAACGTTGTAAAATTTAACTAATTAACTTTTCTTAGAATTTCGTTTGTTTTTTTTTTTTGTTAATTTCTTATATATAATCGAGTGAATTGTGATGAAAATGAGTGTTTTGTATTTCGTGGAAAAAATGGAGGTGAGTAGAGTTAAATTTGTTCCATTTTTTCTTTGTTTTTTTTTGATTCTAAAAAGTGTAATTCAGATTTTTTATTGAAAATAACGTTATTTTCGTTTTATTAGGTAAAAATCGGTGTGAAAATATGGCTCCCTATTCTCTTCTCTGTAAAGGGAATTCATTAAGGGTATTTTTTTTTGATGCTTGGTTTATCATATGGTTTGTTAAAATTTAAAATTTGAAAAAGTGTTATTATTAACTAATTATATAAATTTATGTTTTTTAATCTAATTAAATAAATTAATATGTATATAAAAAAATAAAAAGGTGACATTATGTAAATAATAAATTATTATAATCCTTATAAAATTAAAAAAAAAGAAAATAATAAAAGTAAATTGAATTTATAAATATTAATTAGAAATATAGGTTATAAAATAACTTTATTTGGGTTAATTGATAATATGTAATTATTAGAAGTTGATTCTTTATAGTATATAATATATAAGAACTATAAAGAGGGTGAGAGTAATAAATGAGTGACTTGTGGCCTTTTAAGTATATAAAGAGTACGGCTGTCTTCCAATCAGTAAGTTTAACATTAAGGTTAAAAAAGGTATAAAATATTTACAGGTTACTAGGGTGTGTATAAGCATATTAGATTTTCGTTCTAATGGTGTAGATTAATTTTACTTGTAATTATGGGACGTAATCCTTTTCATTTAGTTAGTTTTAGTCCTTGGCCTTTAACAGGGTCTATAGGGGCTTTTTTTTTGGTGTCTGGTTGGGCTTTTTGATTTAATGGGTACGGTGTTGGTTGTACATATATTGGAGTTTTTTTGGTAGTATTAACTATGATTCAATGATGACGGGATGTTTCTCGAGAGGGGGCTTTTCAGGGTTTTCATACTTCGGATGTATCTAGTGGGCTTCGTTGGGGAATAATTCTTTTTATTGTTTCGGAAGTTTGTTTTTTTTTTGCTTTTTTTTGAAGTTACTTTCATAGAAGTTTAAGTGTGGTTGTTGAGTTAGGTTTGTGTTGGCCTCCTTCTGGTGTGGAGGCCTTAGATCCTTTTTCTGTTCCTTTATTAAATACTGTCGTTCTTTTGGCTTCTGGGGTTAGAGCTACTTGAGCGCATCATTCTTTAATAGAAGGAAGTCGTGAAGGAGCTATTCAGGGCTTGGTTGTTACTGTGGGTCTTGGTTTTTATTTTACTTATTTACAGGCTATAGAGTATTATGAGACTTCTTTTGCTATTTCTGATAGGGTGTATGGGAGAGTTTTTTTTGTGGCTACTGGTTTTCATGGGGCCCATGTAATTATTGGGAGAACTTTTTTGTTAGTGTGTTTATGACGTGTGTGGGTACATCAGTTTTCTAGTTCTCATCATTTTGGATTTGAGGCTGCTGCTTGATACTGACATTTTGTTGATGTTGTGTGGTTATTTTTATATGTTTGTATTTATTGGTGAGGGTCATAGTTTTAATTAGTTTATGATTTTTATTTAAGAAATGAGTAATTCATATATGATTTCGGCTCATAGTTTGGTGGTTGGTGACACCCTTAATTTTTAAGTAGAAGCCAAAATGTGAGGCGCTTGTTTGTTAATCAAGGAATTGTGGGGTGAAACCACCTGCTTAGCATAATTTAAAAGTTAAATTAATATTAAAAAGAGACTTATTTGTTTTTATGTTATAAGTTTATATAACTAATTTTTATGTGAAGAGTTGTTGTTGTAAGTTTAATTTTTATTTTAATTTCTTTCTTGGTAATAGGAGTTGGGTGGATAGTGTGTGCTCGTTCTTATAAGGATCAGGAAAAAAGAACTCCTTTTGAGTGTGGTTTTGATTCTTTGGGGTTTTCTCGAGTTCCTTTTTCTTTACGGTTTTTTTTGTTGGCTGTAGTTTTTTTGATTTTTGACGTAGAAGTAGTTTTGTTGTTTCCTTTTATTAGGAAAAGTTTATGTCAGTTTAATTTAATATTAGTTGGTAGAGGATATTGTTTTCTTGGTATTTTGTTTGTTGGGTTAATTCATGAGTGAAAGGAGGGGTCTCTTGATTGAGCGATTTAAATTTGGTCGTTATACTTTAATTAAAAGGCTTAATTTGCATTTAAGTAATAAAGTTTTTGTGCTTTTAATGACATTTTAGGTGGCCGAGGATTATAGGCATTAGATTTTTAATTTAATTACGGTTTTATTATTAATGACCCCTAAAAAATAAAGGTGCTGTGCCGGATAAAACGGGTTACTTTGATGTGGTAAATTATGAAAAACTAGCGTTTCCAGTGCTTATGTAGTGATATTGAGATAAGAAAATCTGGGATGAACCGGGGCTGCTAACTTTGGTTTGAGTAGTTCGACTCTATTCTTTTTTATGTAATGTTTTCTTTTCTTCCTTTTGTTTCTTTTTTTATTTTTTTGGTAATATTTGGTAGAATCGTCAGAATTTCTTCTTTTCATTGGTTGTTTGTTTGGGTTGGGTTGGAAGTTAATTTAATGGGGTTTATTCCTGTATTAGTTTATTCTGGTGGACGTTTAATAGCTGAGTCTGGTGTGAAGTATTTTTTAATTCAGGCTTTAGGGTCTTCTTTATTTGCTGGAGGCAGGTGTGTTGTTTTTGGTAGATTGAGTAGGTTGGATATCAGGTATGGTTGAGTTAATTTAAGGGAGATAGAAAGAATAAGTATAATCGGTTTTTTTATTTTATTTCTAAGGCTGCTTATAAAGCTTGGGTGTTTTCCTTTTTATTCTTGAGTTCCTTCTGTGTCTGTTGGTTGCTCTTGGTTTAGTTGTTTTTTTCTGTTAACTTGACAGAAGTTAGCTCCTTTTTTTGTTTTATTTAGAGTTAATGGATTTTATATGGGTATGATGATTTGGGCTGTTGGGGTCGTGGGGGGGTTGTCTTCTCTTGTTGGGGGTATTGGTGGAATGGGTGAAACTTGTATTCGTTCTTTATTAGGTTATTCTTCTATCGGACATTCTGGATGGATGGTTTATTCTGGAATTTTGGGGTTTAGAACTTTTTTTTGGTATTATTGTGTGTATTTTGTGGTATCTGTTTGTTTGTTTTGTATTTTAGGGATTTTAGGAAGAGGGGGTATGGGACATTTTAATAGTTTTTTTAAAGATAAAAGGTTTATTATGGGATTTAGTTTAATAGCTGTATTTTTGTCTTTGGGAGGGATTCCTCCTATACTTGGTTTTTTTGGTAAAATAATTGTTATTTTTAATGGAGTGTTTTTGAGGAATTTTGTTTTTATTTTTTTGTTAATTTTGGGTTCTTTAATAAGTTTATATTATTATTTACTATTGTTTTTTGGGGTGTTTTTTAGAAATAAAAGTTTTTTGTTGGAGTCTAGTTTTTTTTTGAGTTCAGGGAGTTCTTCTTTAGGATTATATTTAGTAAGTTTTGTTTTAAAGGTTGTTGTTGTACTAAATTTGTTTGGAGTTATTTTTTGTTTTTTGATTTTGT